AACGAAGTGACTTAGACAAATCTTCTTTGTCGATAGCCTCGGACCAATCAATCGAATATTGATTAATACGTAATCGATCGAACACTACTTGCACTACTTGAAAAGGATTCTTCTGTTCAGAAATGAAATGTTCCAAATGTTCCTGGAAATTCTTGCTCCCATTGGACCATTTGTATCTATATGCATCAGGATCCCGATTCATGGATCTCTCAGTTCGAGAAATAAGAGGATCAAACCATTTCTTCTGACTCTTTTTCAAATTCGATAAATGTTGGTTGATCGTATATTTCATTATAGTTATATGATTCAGAGTATCATTTCCTATTTGATCCCTTTGAATTCCATATTTGAAGTTGCGATCGGATCTATTCATTAAAAAGAATCGATTCGATACATTTCTTATGTATCCATAGGTGCTATATTGGATTTGAATCAGATTTCGGATCAATCTATATTGATTGACTGCCTCCATTATGTTGTTGCTAGCAAATACCGCTGTTTTTAGTTTGGGATTTTCCAAATCATTCCCGCAGTAGATCCGGACCGATTTTTTTCTGATCCTTCGAGAAAAAGATTCATTCTCCTCATAAAAAAGAGGAGGTAGAACCAAGAAAGATTTCTTTTTCGATTCATCTCTGGAGTTGAATACCTCATTCAAGAATTTTTTTTGATCCAACCCGTAGGAATCAATAGAAAAGGCAAATCCCCTATGATACACCAGATCCGGCTCGGTTATTGATAGAGTGAATAGATCCGCCATTTCTGGGAATCTCTCTTCTGATTCAAAAAAATCGTGGCGTAACGCGTATCCCCCTTTGTTCCGGTCATGGAATAGATGAAAGAAATCAAAAAATGGATTTTTGTTCAAGAATGAAATCTTATTGGAACTGCCCATATCCGGTTCATCCTTCGGAACCATATCACATCCCGGATCTGGTTCCGAAGGATGAATTGAGACGGTATCTTGTAAATACGTAATTATCTTGAATATATCAACCATTTCTTTCTTTTCCGCTCGCCTGGAAGGGACAAAAGAAACATCTTGTTTTTTCTTCAACAATTTCTGATCTCTAGTGGACCTCTCAGTAGGATTCGAACCCAGATGAAGTTCTGACCATCTGTCAGAGAAAAAAGAACGAATTGATCTTGTAGGATTCCCAAGAAATTCTTCGATTTCTTCCGGAAGCAGATGATTATTCATCCGCTTCTCAGGTTCCGTGAATAGCCAGGACATGGAGGAAGATCCAAAAAGGCATTTCGGGAATCGATCTGATTCTATCTCTGTTCGTTCCGTTTGAAGAAAGGAAGGATCCCAAAGAATCGATCTCTCTTTTAGTTGCTGAATCTCTGTTTGATCGATCAATGTGTGATATTCTGAATTCTCATTTCTAACGGAATCGAAATGATCTCTGGATTGATCAGAAGAAGATCCTTTCCATTGGCTAGAATCCGTTACTTGAACGAAAATAGATCTTGTGGAATCATATTGAATATTTGACAATACATTCCGTACCTTGCTAAAAAACCGATCCTTGTTTACCAACCACACATTGTCTAACCAAATCCAATTCTCTCTCGAGACGTTCCTCAAAAAATCCGATTCGTGCTGATTCTTCCCCCAACTAACGAAGAGATCTTGGCGGAATTGCCACATATGAAATTGAGCACAATTTTGCAAAGAAATACCCCACTTGTTTCTCGAGAAGAGATGGGAAACATGCTCAATATCATTGGATTGCATAGTTGCCCCAGCTCCTTGTTGTTTGAAGAAACTCTCCCCCTGAATTGGTCTTTTTTCACGAAAAGCAGACATGAGATAACAAATCAAGTCTTTCCCTAAGATTTCGAATAGCTGTCCCGAATTCAAGTTGATTATGTTTCGTTTCTTCCTCGGAGAAAGACGATCAAACAATTCCCAATCATGGTCCTTGCGGATCGGATCATCCGTATAGGATAAAAAAAGAAACTCCAGATATTTGCTATCTTTCTCTTTGAATGAGATCTCAATTCCAGCTACGGTTTCATTAGATATCTGACAACTAGAATCCCTCTTTTTTCCGATCCGGTTCCTCCACCACCGCGAACCCCGGTTAGATTCAGGCATGATACGCTTTTTATTTCTTGGGAGAACCCAAGTACTCTCTTGCGGATCCATGAAACAACTCTCAGAAATCTTTTTCCCTTTTGGAAGATACAGGAGCGAAACAATCAACCTATTTCTATTGGAAGACCAAAAAGATTCTTCCAATGTCTCCTTTCTGGGTCCAATGGAATTCATAGGTATAGGAAGAAGCCCCATCAAATAGAGATTTTTTCTTTCGACCATCTTTCGATTGTTAATACGAGATATAAGGACCACTACTACAAGCAGTACTACACCTTTGATCGTGAAATATCGATTGCTTGTTGCACCCTGTGAATCACGTGAAAGTAGGATACTCCAAATTCGGGGGTCAAAGAGTTTCATAAAACGTTCTTGGTGGAAAAAAATGTGAGTGAA